GAAGGAGACTAAACACGAACAAGGGGGATCCACCGAAGAAGACCCTTCCCTTTCTTCGGAAGAAAAGGAGGATCCGAAAAAAATAGATGAAACAGAAGAGATCCGGGTGAATGGAAAAGAACAAAAAAAGACCTATCTCCGATTTGAAAAACCTTTTATTACCTTTCTTTTCGATTATAAAAGATGGAATCGTCCATTATTTATAAAATTAAAAAATGAATAAAAATATTGATACGCAGGATAAATAAAAAAATAGATAAGACGAAATTCGCCCACCTCCCATATATTTGATGCCTTCCCCCATAAAGAAACTTGCAACCCCAACCCCATTTGTAATTCCATCAATTATATGTATATTTATAAAATGAACTATTTCGGCTAATCTTCGTATACCTGTAATTAAGACCTTAGTATAAAAAATATCTATATAGCCACGATTATATGACCAATTATATATCACATTTTTTATTTTGTCCGAGATAATTCTCTTAGGGCCCTTTTTTACAAATGAGTTGATTAAGTCCAAATTTTGGAAAGATGAATAAACAGACCCATATAAAATGGATGCTATGAATAGTCCGAAAATGGCTATACTTACTGAAAAAATAGCATTTATGAAAAACCCATACCAATACACAGAATAATTCGAATTTGGATGAAAAGGACTTACTGATGGAATTAACCATCTCGATAATATATCAAAATCTACTATTCCTTCATCAAAACGAATTCCTATTAATCCAATGAACAAAGTAAATAGTACCAATATGACTAGAGAAAATAGCATAGTATTGTCCGATTCATGAGGATACATAGAAGGATCTTTTTTTCCAAAATGAGTACTAAAATATCGCGTTGTCTTTCTTACATTATTATCAATTTGATATGTATCCTTTGAAAAGGGGGAGACTTTATTATTCATTGCGGATAAAAGTAAATTTCTATTGACTGTTTTAGGTGGTTCTTTTCCCCATATGGATATTGAATAGAATGAGCTGTTTTTAGTGCTACTATAATTTTGAAAATTAACACGCAAATATCCATCAAAAGTAAGTAAATACACCCGAAACATATAAAACGCGGTTAATCCCACTGTGAAAGAAGCTATTATTGCTAAAATGGGTGAATACAACCAACTATCATTAAGAATTTCATCTTTGGACCAAAAACAAGCAAGAGGTGGAATACCGCAAAGAGAAAGCGTACCTAATAAAAAAGTAATTCTTGTAATTGGAACATACCTTGTTAAACCGCCCATAAGAACCATATTCTGACTTTTCTCTGGCGAATATCCAACAATGGGCTCCATTGAATGAATAACAGATCCGGATCCAAAAAATAATAAAGCTTTAGAATAGGCATGAGTGATCAAATGAAATAAAGCAGCTCTATAAGAACCTATACCTAGAGCTAACATAATATAACCCAATTGAGACATTGTAGAGTAGGCTAAACTTTTTTTGATGTCTCCTTGAGCAAGAGCTAAAGTAGCTCCTAATAGTACTGTTATTACACCTATTAAAGAAATTAGATTCATTATATAAGGTATGACTATGAAAAGAGGAAGAAGTCGAGCTACAAGAAAAATTCCCGCTGCGACCATCGTCGCAGCGTGTATAAGAGCCGAAATGGGGGTGGGTCCCTCCATGGCATCAGGTAACCATACGTGAAGGGGAAATTGTGCAGATTTAGCGATTGCGCCGACGAATAATAAACAGGCACACAAAGTAGCAAATAAAGAATTGAACTCATTATTATGAACTAAGTTATTAACTATTTCGAACAAATCCCGAAATTCGAAACTGCCTGTTATCCAGTAGAAACCTAAAATTCCTAATAATAAACCAAAATCCCCTACACGATTAGTTACAAAAGCTTTTTGGCAAGCACTTGCTGCAATCGGACGTGTAAACCAAAAACCTATTAATAAATACGAACACATTCCCACAAGTTCCCAAAAAATATAAATTTGTATCAAATTTGAGCTAGTAACTAATCCCAGCATGGAAGTATTGGAAAAACTAATATAAGCAAAAAATCTCAAATATCCTTGATCGTGGGACATATAATTGTCACTATAAATAAGAACCATAATTCCCACAGTAGTAATTAGTATTGACATAATAGAAGTAAGTGGATCGATCAAGTATCCGAATTCTAAGGAAAAATCATTATTGATGGTCCAAGACCATAGATATTGATAAATAAAACTTCCATTTATTTGCTGAATAGACAAATTGGCCGAAAACGCCATAGTTATACTTAGCAGTAAAATGCTAAGAAAAGTCCACATACGACGAAGATTTTTTGTTGCTGTAGGAATAAGCAGAAGTCCAAATCCTATTGACATAGTAACCGGAAGTGGAATAAGGGGTATTATCAATGCATATTGATATGTATGTTCCATAAAAAACCATTTTTTTCTTAATTTTTTTTTTTACTTTTTCTCAGATATTTTAAATATTCATTCAAATAAATGATATGACAAAATACCTAAGTAAAGGTTTTTTACTAGTATAAAATACTACTACAAAATACTAATACAAAATACTAAATTTTTAATCATTCTAGTACTATGCATATTCTGATGATTTATATTTATAACCGCATTATCATTATATAGTAAGGAAAATAAATTCTACCAAAAACAGTACTTAATTTGAATATGGGTGATAATATCCATCAATAATTGACTCAATAAGAGGGAACCTCCCTTATTCTAATTCTAATGTTCTAATGAATTTTTTTTTTAGTTTCATACTCTATTTTTTTCTCCCTCCATAGGGGGGAAACGTATATGTATTTGTATTTTTTATGTTATAACATATATTATATGCGGGATAAGTATGTATAATGATGAAAAAGAATAATCCATTTTGAACAATACATGTCTTTCACATACAACGAGAAAAATGAGTACTCCTTTTTGAATGGCGGTTCCAAAAAAACGTACTTCTATATCAAAAAAACGTATTCGTAAAAATATTTGGAAGAAGAAGGGATATTTAAATGCAGTAAAAGCTCTTTCTTTAGCTAAATCTATTTCCACAGGGCATTCAAAGAGTTTTTTTGTGCAACAAACAAGCAATAAAGTCTTGGAATAATTTGACATACCATGAAGAACTGAAACTTTTTCATTAAAAATGAATGATTCACATTAACTATGTCTATCAATTCCCCTTTCCAACTAGAAATGGGAATTGATAGACATTGAAACTCTTTTTTTATATATCTAGCCAAAAACCTAATTGAATTTATTCAATATGGTATCATAAATTATGGACACAAGGAAGAGTATTAATACTTGATGATACGAAGGTATCGAAATGAGACTAAGGTATGAAAATCATTAGAAAAATTCCTTGGATTTAGTGATTAAATTTTATATATATATATATAAAATATATAAAACCTATTTTTTTTTTACACAATCAATCTTTTTGTTTTGTTTGGATCTATGGAATAATAAAAAAAAAAAAAAGACAAAAAGAAAATAATTTTGAATTTTATATCTCGATTGAGAACAACACTATTGATTTCCAGCTGTTTTGGGATAGTTTCTAGTATGTGAAAGTTTATTGTTAAAACTGAACCCTACGTTGCTAAGGTTATTATGAAAAATTCACATATGAATTTCAATGAGGTTTATTCATCGATTCTAAAGTTTCCTAAACTATATTGAATCCTTGAATCTCGACAAGTCAACATGAATTGACTATTATTTATTAATATTTTTAGTAAGCCGCCATGGTGAAATCGGTAGACACGCTGCTCTTAGGAAGCAGTGCTAGAGCATCTCGGTTCGAGTCCGAGTGGCGGCATCCTCTAAAAGAGACATAATGGATCTTATAATGTATTTAATTCCCAATTAAAATTCTGTAATAGGGCTCCCTTCTTTTTATGATATTTGTGACTTTAGAACATATATTAACTCATATCTCTTTTTCGATCATTTTAATGGTGTTTACGATTCATTTGATGACCTTATTATTCCACGAAAACATAGGATTATGTGATTCGTCGGAAAAAGGGATGATAGCTACATTTTTCTCTATAACAGGCTTATTAGTTATTCGTTGGATTTATTCGGGGCATTTCCCATTAAGTAATTTATACGAGTCATTAATTTTCCTTTCGTGGAGTTTTTCCATTATTCATATTATTTCCAAGATTAAGATAGGGAACCGTAAAAATGATTTAAGCACAATAACGGCACCCAGTGCTATTTTTATGCAAGGTTTCGCCACATCAGGTCTTTTAACCGAAATGCATCAATCTGCAATATTAGTACCTGCTCTACAATCTCAATGGTTAATGATGCACGTAAGTATGATGTTATTGAGCTACGCAGCTCTTTTATGCGGATCATTGTTATCAGTCGCTCTTCTAGTTATTACATTTAGAAAAAGCATCGATATCTTTTGTAAGGGCAATTATTTATTAATAAAGTCCGTTTTATTTAGCGAGATCAAATACTTGAATGAAAAAGGAGGTGTTTTTAAAAACACTTCCTTTCTTTCATTTCGAAATTATTACAAATATCAATTGACTCGGCGTTTGGATTATTGGAGTTTTCGTACCATTAGTTTAGGGTTTACTTTTTTAACCATAGGCATTCTTTCTGGAGCAGTATGGGCTAATGATACATGGGGATCTTATTGGAATTGGGACCCCAAGGAAACTTGGGCATTTATTACTTGGACCATATTTGCGATTTATTCACATACTAGAACAAATAAGAATTTACAAGATATGAATTCGGCACTTGTGGCTTCTATAGGATTTCTTATAATTTGGATATGCTATTTTGGGATCAATCTATTAGGAATAGGTCTACATAGTTATGGTTCATTCACATTAACATAATTTCTAATTGAATAAACTACACGAAGAATACATAAGAAGATTGTCTCATACTCATATATAACGAAAGTTTGTGCGACTTTTTGATAACCGTTTGAGTCAAATGGTTATCAAAAAGTCGAGAGGCATCTCATTCCAATTTTAATTCATTTCATTTTTTTTTTGCATGGTATATCGAATGGTTTTAAAAATATGAAATTCAAAGAATTCTAAGACTTTCTGTTTGAGTAATGAAAACTATCTATAAAAATAATTAGATAGGATAGTTTGTACCTTATCAACTGATAACAAGAGAGCGAAATCAGGATAAATACCAATCCCTATTACGGGTAGAAAGATACAGATAGAAATAAAGAGTTCTCGTGGTCCAGAATCGAAAAAATTCGAATTTTGAACATCGAATAGCTTGTATCCATAGAACATCTGACGTAACATAGATAAAAGATAAATAGGAGTTAATATCATTCCCATTGCTATTACAAAAGTAATTAGCACTTTTGGCATTAAAAGATATTTTGAGCTGGTAATTATTCCAAAAAATACTACTAATTCCGCAACAAAACCACTCATTCCTGGCAATGCAAGAGAAGCCATCGAGAAGCTGCTGAACATGGTAAATATTTTTGGCATTTGTATAGATATCCCCCCTATTTGGTCGAGATAAACAAGACGTATTCTATCACAACTCGTTCCCGCCAAGAAAAAAAGTGCAGCACCAATAAATCCATGAGAAAGTATTTGTAAAATGGCTCCATTTAGTCCCATGCCGGTTATAGAACCAATTCCTATAATTGTGAAACCCATGTGAGATACGGAGGAATAGGCTATTCTCTTTTTAAAATTGCGTTGACCGAAAGAAGTTGAAGCTGCATATATTATTTGCGTTGTTCCCACTATCACAAACCAGGGAGAAAATATAGAATGAGCGTGGGGAAATAATTCCATATTGACCCGGATCAATCCATAGGCTCCCATTTTTAATAAGATTCCAGCTAGAAGCATACATGTACTGTAATGTGCCTCGCCATGGGTATCTGGTAACCATGTATGTAGGGGTATAATTGGCAATTTGACAGCATAAACAATAAGGAAACCAAAATAGAATAGTATTTCCAATGCTACAGGATATGATTGATTAGCTAATCTTTCAAAATCTAATGTCGGCTCATTGGAACCATATAAACCCATACCTAGAACTCCTATTAAGAGAAAAATAGAACCTCCCGCAGTGTACAAAATAAACTTTGTAGCCGAATACAGACGTTTCTTTCCCCCCCACATGGATAAAAGTAAGTAAACGGGAATTAATTCTAATTCCCACATAATGAAAAAAAGTAAAAGGTCTCTAGAAGAAAATAATCCTATTTGACCGCTGTACATTGCTAACATCAGGAAATAGAACAATCGTGAATTTCGAGTAACCGGCCAAGCCGCTAAAGTAGCTAAAGTGGTGATAAATCCTGTCAGTAAAATGGGTCCTACGGAAAGTCCATCGATTCCCAATCTCCAGTGAAAATTTAAAATATTTATCCATTGAAAATCTTCTTCCAGTTGGATTAATGGATCGTCCAATTGAAAACGGTAACAGAATGCATAAGTCGTTAGAAGGAGCTCTAATAAGCATATACATAGAGTATACCACCGAAACACCTTATTCCCCTTATGAGGGAGAAAAAAAATAGAAGAACCCGCGAATATCGGCAAAACAACAAGTATTGTTAACCAAGGAAAATAACTCGTGATAAAGACAAGATACGCTTTGACCAGAAAAGCCCGTGCTCGGAAAAATAATATATTATTTATATAGTACGGGCTTTTGTCGGTAAAGGGGAATCAAATGATTCGAGTGGAGTTTTGTGTAACGTATCAATCAATAAGATAGACCCATGCTTCGAGTTGTTTCATGCCATAAATAAACACGGACACTTAAAAAATCTGTTGGGCAAGCGGACTCACATCTCTTACAACCCACACAATCCTCGGTTCTTGGCGCAGAAGCAATTTGCTTAGCCTTACATCCGTCCCAAGGTATCATTTCCAGTACATCTGTGGGACAGGCTCGTACACATTGAGTACACCCTATACATGTATCATAAATTTTTACTGAATGTGACATTGAAACTATAAATTCCCGTTTTTAACATAAAAAATTTCGATCTGGTATGGCAAAATAAGTAGTAAATAAATTATATATTTATATTGTAGACACCAGACGAATCAGTGATTTATATCCACTTTTTTTTTCAATATATTTTATTTCTAAATCCGTTTATGAGAAAGTGCCAAGAGACTTTGATTCCCGTTTCAACAATCAAAGTAATACGAATCGCATATACGAATTCAAATAGGTAAATAATACAATATTTAATATTAATGGAATTCCAATAAATAACTATATGTCTTTATTTATATAATGAATGATTACGACTAATTATTCAACAAATTCGATTGATTGATATGAGTTGATTTTATGTTATGATGGATCGACGAAACAATAGCTAGCCCAATAGCCGCTTCCGCCGCTGCAATAGCTATGACAAAGATTGAGAAAATGTCTCCTTTTAATTGGCGACTATCAAATAAATCAGAAAATGTTACGAGATTTATATTAACCGAATTTAGTATAAGTTCAAGACACATAAGTGCTCTAACCATGTTTCGACTTGTGATTAATCCATAGATACCAATAGAAAATAAATGGATACTAAAAAAAAGTACATGCTCGAACATCATCAACTAACTCCTCATCAATCTCGATTCATTTAAATATAAACAATAATTTGACTGATTCGATTGACTAGAATGGAACAATTAAAGAAAAAAGAAAGGTATTGGCAATAGATTTAACTAAAAATTGGATTCTTTTTTTATTTGATTCAAAATTTCGAATTCTTAGACCTTTTTAAAATTATAAGTATTTATTATTGACGAGCCATAGTAATTGCACCTATTAAAGAAACTAAAAGAATTATAGAAATGAGTTCAAACGGAAGATAAAAATCCGTTGATAAATGAATCCCAATTTGTTGAACGTTAATTATTAGGTCCTGCTCTAGAATCTGGTTTGATTTTGTAGTCCAAAGAATTCCGTACCATGATGTATCTAGGATAGTAGTAATTAGTGAAAAAAGAATACTTATACAAACCAATAAAGTGATCCCATCTCCGACGGTCCAAAGACGAGAATCATTGGAATATTCTGAACCATTCATGAACATTACAGCAAATATGATTAATACATTTATGGCTCCCACATAAATAAGGAGTTGTGCAGCAGCTACAAAATAGGAATTTGATGGAATATATAATAAGGATATACAAACAAGAACCAATCCCAACGAAAAGGCAGAATAAATTGGATGGGTAAATAATACTACTCCCAGACCCCCTAGTATAAGAACTGATCCCAGAAATACTACAAGAATATCATGTGTTGGTCCAGATAAATCCATTATGTATAAAATAAGAGATAAATAAGTCTAACGATTTCATGATCTTACTAAATAGCCCATTAGGAAGGAAAAAGGGGTTACACCCTTTTTCTTGTATATGATACGTTCCTAATGTAGTATAGATTAATATAGATATAGATAAAGTTATTGGACCAATCCTACTTTTTTTATCCTAGAAAGAAAAGAGTAGTTTAAATTTTTAATTTCGAAATCATCACGAAAAATATATTATAAGTTTTAATCAAAGAGTGATTCTTCACAAATAATAGTCATTATTTCTAGTTACTTAATTTATAATTTATAGTTACTGACGAACAAAAAAAAAGTATCTTTTCTATCAAATTAGAAAAACAAGACCTTACTAATTGGTAATCGTTCTTGAATCGAGGGATTTATCTTTGTATATTTTTATTTGAGTTGAATTTCTAACGGTTTGAATTGTGTAATCTCCAATTACTGATATTGGTAGCCGACCTAAAGCAATTTGATTATAATTCAATTCGTGACGATCGTAAGTAGAAAGTTCATATTCTTCAGTCATTGATAAACAATTTGTTGGACAATATTCGACACAGTTACCACAAAATATACAGACACCGAAATCAATACTATAATTAAGCAATTGTTTCTTTTTTATATCTTTTTCAAATCTCCAATCAACAACGGGTAGATCTATGGGGCATACACGAACGCAGACTTCGCAAGCAATACATTTATCAAATTCAAAATGTATTCGACCGCGGAAACGTTCTGAGATGATCGATTTTTCATAAGGATATTGAATAGTTATAGGTAAACGATTTGTGTGGGATAAGGTAATTATGAAACTTTGACCAATGTACCTTGCGGCTCGTATTGTTTGTTGACCATAATTCAAGAACCCAGTCACCATAGGAAACATATTGTAGATATCGATGAATATATTTTTTTCTCTTGTTTAAGGGAGGTTATGGGTATAGAATATCATTATTGTATTCTGTTATTTATAGTGAAACAAGTTGGAAAGAAGTTGTCAATAATAGATTACCCAGAGAAATAGGTAAAAGAAATTTCCATCCAAGATTTAACAACTGGTCCATTCTCATCCTAGGTAAGGTCCATCTTGTTGCGATAGAGATGAACAGAAACAAATAAGCTTTCGCTAATGTAATAAAGATACCGATTGTTATTCCAAAGACTCCATTTATTCCGAAAGGTTCAGGAATAGATATGTATGGAATAAACAAATTCCACCCCCCTAAATAAAGAACTGTTACAAATAAGGAAGAAACTAATAGATTTAGGTAAGAAGCAACGTAAAATAACCCATATTTGATACCCGAATATTCGGTTTGATAACCTGCTACTAATTCCTCCTCTGCTTCTGGTAAATCAAAAGGTAATCTTTCACATTCTGCTAGAGAAGAAATTAGAAAAACAATAAAACCTATAGGTTGCCGCCACAGATTCCACCCCTCAAAACCATATTTTGACTGTGCCTCAACTATATCGACTGTACTTGAACTGTTAGATAATCATAGTTGATAAGAACATCACTGTTTCCATCACTATTTCAAAACCGTACATGAGATTTTCACCTCATACGGCTCCTCTATGGCCGAAAATAAATGTAAGGACCTGTTTGATATTATTGGTATCCTTTCCTTTTCTTGGGGGGAGGATACAATAAAAAAACATTGGAAAGTCCCACAAATTAGACCAACGCAATTCTGTTTGCTAGAATAATAAAAGGGGCGCTTCCGAATTGATCTCATCCCTTATAATTAATCTTAGTTTGGTAATAGTTTTATCCTTCAATAAAATACTCATTATATCACTCAATAGATAGAAAGAATTAGGCACTAGTTCATGAATCATCAATAAGAAGAATGGAATGACACATGTATTTATATTATATATTATATGTAAAAAAAAAAAAAGAAAAGGATCTTTTTTTCCCGTTCTATTATTGTATATTGTATTCCCTTTTTTTTGCTCCTGTTCTTCTTTCTCTTTCTCAGAAGAGAGTACTCTTTACTCTTACGAAAAAATAAATAAATAAAATAAAGGATTAATTCGTTCTTGATAGTCATTTCTTTATTCAGTGAATAGGAGCATACTCTAGATCAAAATCGTGGGGAAGTACTGCTTGATCGTTTCTACCAACTTAAAGCCCCTATTATGATTCGTTTATGTAGAAATACCTCTTTTTTGATACCTGACATTATTTCCATTACTAATCCTTTGTGTACCTTGGTGTTCCTAACGGTTCACTGATTTTTGATTGATCCCTCGCTGCGTAAACTCCATAACGCGGATCTTTTGCACCCGCTTCAAGATATGATAACTCATCAAAGAATTAAAATCTCGGGATAAACAGTTTTCACTGCTTATGTTTAGTTTTACTTTATTCTTGTATATAAGGAATGAGATTTTCTCTTTTTACTACAAATTTCTAAGTTGTTTTTTTTCACTCATATAACTATCTAGTTTAACTCATCCATCTGAATGGAATGAAATGATGAAAAAAAAAGAAGATATTTATTCAATACATTACATTTACCTTCCTTTATTTAATTTCTAGGAAGGGTCAAATGTTCCAACGACTCACACGTAGAGATATGGATAATACACATAGAGTTAATGGTATTTCATAACTAATAGATTGAGCAGCAGCTCGTAGACCACCCGAAAAGGAATATTTATTATTTGATCCATATCCTGATATAAGAAGACCAATAGGAGCAATACTGGAAATGGATATCCATAAAGAAACGCCTATACGGAGATCGGCTAAAACAAGTCGATACCCAAAAGGAATTACTAAATAACTTAGTAGGATTGATATGACCGCTATAAATGGTCCGACACTAAACAAATGAATATCTCCCCTAGATGGTAGTAGGTCCTCTTTAAAGAGTAGTTTAGTCCCGTCTGCTAGAGCTTGAAGAATCCCCAACGGGCCCGCATATTCAGGCCCAACACGTTGTTGGATCGCTGCGGATATTTCTCTTTCTAACCATACAATTACCAGTACCCCTATTGTGATTCCCAATATAAGGGTCAAAACGGGGACAAACAGCCAGATAAGTCCATAGATTTCTTTTAAGGATTCCAATTTATAAAAGGAATTGATAGCTTGTACTTCTTCTGTGCCAATTATCATTTCAACGATCAACTTCTCCCATAATGATATCTATACTACCTAATATCGTCATGATATCGGCCAATTTCATTCTTTTAATTAGTTGAGGAAGAATTTGCAAATTGATGAAACCGGGTGGACGAATTTTCCATCTCCAAGGGAAAACACTATTATCTCCTATCAAATAAACCCCTAATTCTCCCTTCGGGGCTTCTACTCTTACATAAAGCTCTTGTTTCGACAATTCAAAATTAGGTGAAGGTTTTTTACTAATAAATCTATATTCAAAATCATTCCATTCGGAATTTTTTGTTCTAGCAAAGCGCCGAACTTCTAAATTTTCATAAGGTCCTCCTGGAATTCCTTCTAGAGCCTGTTGAATAATTTTTACGGATTCCCTCATTTCGCCAATTCGCACTAAATAACGAGCTAATGAATCTCCCTCTTTTTGCCACTGAACTTCCCAATCAAATTCATTGTAGCATTCATAATGATCAATTTTGCGAAGATCCCATTGGATCCCAGAAGCTCGTAACATTGGTCCGGATAAACCCCAATTTATTGCTTCTTCTCCGCAAATAATGCCCACTCCTTCAACTCGTTCCAAAAAAATGGGATTCCGCGTAATAAGTTTTTGATACTCAACAACTCCAGTTAAAAAATAATCGCAGAAATCCAAACATTTATCTATCCAGCCATGAGGTAGATCGGCAGCTACTCCTCCGATACGGAAATAATTATGCATCATTCGCATACCTGTGGCAGCTTCGAATAGATCATATAGCAATTCCCTCTCTCTGAAAATATAGAAAAAGGGAGTCTGCGCACCGATATCCGCCATAAAAGGTCCAAGCCATAACAAATGAGAAGCTATACGGCTTAGCTCCAGCATAATTACTCTGATATAGCTGGCCCTTTGAGGTACTTGAACATTTCCCAGTTGTTCTGGTGCATTTACCGTTATTGCTTCTGTGAACATAGTAGCTAAATAATCCCAACGTGTTACATAAGGCAGATATTGTATAATTGTTCGGTTTTCTGCTATTTTCTCCATCCCTCTATGTAAATAGCCCAATATAGGTTCACAGTCAATAACATCTTCACCGTCGAGAGTAACAATTAGTCGAAGAACACCATGCATTGATGGGTGGTGAGGACCCATATTGACTATCATGAGATCCTTTCTTGTGGCGAGTACAGTCATATCTTTTATTCCCTAATTAATTATTCCATGAATTTTTCAATTGAGGTTTCTAAAAAAATATATAATAACAACTAAGAAAAAATTCAAACAAATATGAAAATTAACGAGTTTTTAGTTCACGAATATCCAAATTACTAATTAATTTCTTATAACGTATTCCACTTTTCTTTGACAAATAAGCCAGCAAGCGTTGACGTTTTCCCAGAATTCTTCGTAGACCCCTTTGTGATAAAAAGTCTTTTTTGTGAAATTCTAAATGCGAAGTAAGTCTCCGTATCTTATTAGTGAAATTGAATACTTGAAATTCAACAGACCCTTTGTTTTCCTCTTTTTCTTCTTGTGGAATAACCGAGATTAATGAATTTTTGACCATAAAAAAATTCTTCAACATCCATTTTTTTTTTACTGATCAGGAATAATAATAATTATATTATAATAATGCTAGTCATTTTAATCGGGTATACGCAAAAACTCAGATTTATTCATATATTTTTTATCCTATCAAAATCAAATTTTATGTTTGAAAGAAAATTCGATTTTCATATAAGGATAAGGAGATATAATACATTTCATGTATGAAAGAGAATTATTTCTTTGTACCTAAGAACATTCTCTCACTTTACTATTCCTAGCGCCAATCAAATAAAATTGATATGCTATTAAATCCATATAATGTATATATATGTACCAAAATTAACCCAAGGTACATTTTTTGGTATCTATCGAGTACATTATGCAATATACAGGCAATATATCATTAACTAACTCTGAATTGTGGATACATATGTATCCTTGACATACTGAAACGACTTCCATTATTGGTATCAAACCAATATCGATTCATACAAGCTAAATCTTCTAATCGATAATCGGGCCAAAGAAGCAATTTGAGTTTAAGAAATTTATTTGTATCTGTATTACGATGTTTGTCCTTATTCAAAAATTCTTCACAGTTTCTTATCTTGTTTTCGTTGAAAAATATTGGATTTATATCCACAGCATTCCAATTCCAGGAATTGAAACAAATTAGAATTCTCAATTCTCTACGACGTCTAGGAGATAGAATATTTTCTGGAACAAGCAAATTATAATAATTTTTTTCTACATTCACAAGCATATTGCTATGTCGTGCAATGGATCTGTCGAAATTCCTCTTATCAACATTTCTTTTTTTTATGCATTTTCTATTAGTTTCGATTTGGTCTTTTCTCTTATCAAACAATGAAATACTTGTGGTTTGATAGATAATAAATTGTCCATCCCTTTTTAGAAATAAAGGAATTGGTTCGATAATCAATATTCCTGATTGTATCAATTCTTTAATAGCTAGATCCTTCTGAATTAACATTATATCCGGGCGTATCTCTCCTCTTTGAATAGAAGATATAGCAATTTCCTTCATATTTTTCATTCTAAGCAGTAGAAAAGACGCCTTGATATTATCGATCATTATTTCATTCGAGGAGTTATCCCATCTTAATTGAAAAAGGAAAATTTTATTCAGGAATAATTCTAGTTCTTCTTCCTTTTCCTTCCTGCTCTTGAATTTTATTTGATTTCGACCTTTTTTCATTTTAAGGTCTGATTTCAGGGAATCTTTTTCAACATCTCCTTTTTTCTTTTGTTTTCGTAGACCTGGTCCACGCTTTCGTTGGCTCCTTTTTTTTTTTTCTTGGTTGGAATTTTTGAATTCAAGATATTCTTTTTGATTGGATGCTATATGACGATTCTTTTTTTTATTTACGTTGATTTTTTTCTTTGGATTTTTAATACTATTTTCATTTCTATTCAAATCTAAAAGAAGTAATTTAATTGGTATAATCCATGGGTTAATCTTATATGTATCAAAAAGTAGCACAAATTTTGGGAAAAATAAAGATTCTAATTCTAGATTTGATATGTTATCATTATGATAGAATCTATCTTGATTCATCCCTATCCAATCAAAAAAGTTTTTTTTTTTTTTTGATACCTTGATTTGTTGATGAATTGAAATATCCCTTTTTTCCGCTTTTTTATATTTATCCATTTCCGTATTTTTAGTAATCTTGGCACCAAGATGCGTATTGGTCCAAGTATCAATATCGATATTCTTTCTAATAAAAAAATGGAAAATTCTACAATTAAAATATTTTCTATCCATATTTTTATTCGTATCAATAATATATCTTTCTTCTAGATAATTACTAATAGCTGTATTTACCAATAAATAAAATGGGTCAAGTTTCAATAGATTGAAACTATATGGAATTTCTTGGTTACCGTTTACTTCCAATTTTGATCCATAAATATATGAGTCCTTGTCCTTTTTATCCCTATAATTCATATATTTATATGAAAAAAGATCATATCTGTAGTTTTTTTTTAATTTTCTTTTTTTTTTTTTCAATAAATCCACTTCCTTCGTGTAATGGTTAATTTTTTCTTTTTTATATGAATCCAATTTAATTGAGTCTTTATTTTGAATCAGACAACGTTGATTTACTATATTTCTCCATTTTTTCGGTTCTAACTGAGACCATTTAGTCTGGGATAAATTGTATTGATAATGACCCTTTAACCAGTTTTTCCATTCATTCATTCTAGACTTTTTTATTTTCTTATGCCTTGATTTGTAATCAAATATTCCTCGTTTTATACAAAAATCCTTTATCTTATACCTAAGAAAATGTTGGGTGCTGCGATYTTGAAGTACAGATCTCAAGTGATACTTGTTAAGTAATTTGATTTGTGATATTTTGTAAAATACATATGTTTGTGACAAAGAAGATAAATCACAATGACTAGTTAAATTATTATTGATACTATTAGTATTCAAAAACGAATTTTTTATAGTCGAAAAAAAGTGCATTGTGTTTTGATTTGTTTCATCAATTCCTTCTTTTTTTTTTTCATTGTTGTTAATGGATTTATTGATAATTTTTTTTTTTGATTCAAAAAAAAGTTGTGCATTGATCCTGGGAATGGTAATTGCACATAAAAAAATATCTATGTATATTTTTTCAATGAAAGATTTGATAAAATAATATGATTTACGTATTAATCGGATATTGTTTCTTTTGAATAGCTGCCAAATATATTTCTTAGATTCCGAAGTTAGAACTCTTTTTTTATTGTCTTTTTTGTTTCGTTCTATTTGATTCTTGATTGTTATGATCCTATCAGAAAGATCTTTCATTTTTTTTTCTATAAGCGCAGAATTTATCCAATTCGTGGATAGAATTTGAATGGTCGATTCATCATTAATTTGATTATGGATTTTTGAATTTTTTATATTTTCATTTGGGTCATATATTTTAACTTTACTCAACTCAAATAAAAAAATGGGATTTCTTTTTTCAAATTCTTTTATTATTCGTTTTATAACTAGAACTATTTTGATGTTCCATCCTGTTTTTTTTTTTTTTACGTTTACGTTTCTAATTGTTCTTTTGAATTCTTTATAAATGAGTTGAAAAAACGAAGATCGTTTTCGGGGAGAACCGAATGGGCGTTCCGCTTCCGTTCCCCATATTGTTAAAAAAAAAAAATTGTCCTTTTTTACTTTTTTTTTCATTGAATCTCTATGATGAGACTGTACCTTAGATCTTCTCCAAGATTTCAGACAGAAAGGAAATATAATTTTTATCTGAATCCCGTCTGTTAACCAACCCTTTGGAAATTCTGTTTCTGATAATTGAACACCGTTATAGGTACATTTAACGTGCATTTCTCTATTCCATTCCTTCAAATCTTCGTACCACTCAGGCAATTGGGATAATAATATAAGGCCAACATTTTTAGCTATTATTAACGAAGGCAATACAATGTATTTTCTAATAAAAGAGTGAGTTAATAATATCGAACTTCTTATTGGTTGACCAAATAGAATAGTATCCCAAGTTTCGGATATTGTTATCTCATCATTTTCTTCTTCTTTTTTTTTTTTTGCCCCTTCCCCCTCAAAAAAGGGGATTTTTAATTCCGATTCTCTACCAAACCAATTCCTAAAAATGATATTTTTGATTTCAGAAATATTTAAAATAGAGAAAATCAATGTTTTGTCTGTTCGATCCAAAAAAAGGGGAGAGTGTACATTTGCTTGAAAAATTTCCAAAATAACTGTTTTGCGTCTTTCAGCGCGCATGGATCCTTTTATTATATCCCGACGAAAATCTGATTCTTGAGCGTAACGTACCAAAGCCACTTCTTCTTCTTTATCAATAGTACTATTATTAGTACTAGTATCGAAATTACTATTCCGATTGTTATTATTATAAATTACCACGCGTTTGGATTTTCTTGAACGCATCTCAAAATTTTCCGTCGATTCTTCCTTAATTTCTTCTTCCTGCTCATAAAAATTATCGTTCAATAATTTATATGACCATCGAGAAAGCCTTTTACTTATTTCTTCTAGTCTAATGGATTTCTTTTTAATTGTTCTTTTATCATTTGGATCAGTTCTAATTACCTCAAATAAAAATTTAAAGGGTTTTGCTTTATTTTCTGAATCCATTTTTTTTTGTTCTGACAATAAATAATTTTTTTTTTTTAAATTAAAACTAGGCTCGGACTCAAAATAAAATCCCCCAATTGGGGGTAAAGAATTAGTTTTAGTACTAGAATTAAATAGTGATTCCCTATCAAACGTTTGATGTTCCATTTTTCGGAAGTCGGTAGAAAGTATACCATAAATTTTATTTATCCAAAATATTTCTACGGAATCCCCTGTAGAAGTGATTAAATCACTTATGTTTGCACTTGAATATAATTTTTTTATTGTTATGCGAAATGGTCCGTTCAAAAAAGGATCGTACGTTTTGGACAGACATTCTTGCTCATTTTTATCATTATAAAATCTGGTCCTTTTTTCGA